TGGATTCTGTCATTTCACTGATTCGTACTAAATACCGAGCTAATGAATCCCCTTCTTTTTGCCATTGAATCTCCCAATCAAATTCGTCGTAAGACTCATAACGATCAATTTTACGAAGATCCCACTGTATTCCGGAAGCTCGTAGCATTGGGCCCGATAAACCCCAATTTAGTGCTTCTTCTGCGCCAATAATGCCTACGCCTTCAACTCGTTCTAAAAAAATAGGATTCCGCGTAATAAGCTTTTGATATTCAGCAACCCCGGTTAAAAAATAATCGCAAAAATCCAAACATTTATCTATCCAGCCATGAGGTAGATCAGCAGCTACTCCTCCGATACGAAAATAATTATGCATCATGCGCATACCGGTAGCAGCTTCGAACAAGTCATATATTAGCTCTCGTTCTCGAAAAATATAGAAGAAAGGGGTCTGTGCCCCAATATCTGCCATAAAAGGGCCAAGCCATAACAAATGAGAAGCGATACGACTTAACTCCAACATAATAGCTCTGATATAGCTAGCCCTTTTAGGTACTTGAATATTGCCTAGCTGTTCGGGTCCATTTACGGTTATTGCTTCTGTGAACATAGTAGCTAAATAATCCCAACGCGTTACATAAGGCAAATATTGTATAATTGTTCGATTTTCCGCAATTTTCTCCATCCCTCTATGTAAATAACCCAGTATTGGTTCACAATCAATAACATTTTCACCATCGAGAGTAACAATCAGTCGAAGAACACCATGCATTGATGGGTGGTGAGGGCCCATATTGACTATCATGAGGTCTTTTCTTGTAGTTGGTGCAATCATAAGTTTTTTCCCGAGTCGTTCTTCCATGCATTGCTGAAAGTAAAAAGAAGTTCATCAAAATTTAAACGACTAAGCTCAAATGGTATCACGCTTCAAATTAACGAGTTTTTATCTCTCGAATATTTAACTCACTAATTAATTCTTTATAGCGTCTTCTATTTTTTTTTGACAAATAGGCCAGCAGTCGTTGGCGTTTTCCCAAAATTTTCCGCAAACCTCTCTGGGATGAAGAGTCTTTTTTGTGCAATTCCAAATGTGAAGTAAGTCTTCTTATCTTAGTGGTAAAATTGAATACTTGAAATTCAACAGACCCTCTGTTTTCTTCGTTTTCTTTTTGAGAAATAACCGAAATGAATGAATTTGTTACCATAAAAAAATCCCCTTTCCCTTTTTACAGATATGGATTTTATTGATCAGTAATAATAATGCCATTAATTGGAATCTGGTATATACAATAATCTAATCCAAATTTCTTTATGAACTCCTAATTTTCTGAATTCAAATCAATTAATCCAATTTCTAATTGGATTTAGATAGGGATAGAAAAGGATTGGTACATTTTCGCATCGAAGAATTTAGACCTAAAACAAAGAAGGTTCTGTTGATTCATTTCGAGATCTAATCGAGACATTATTCATTTCCTATTTCCTATTGGATATTAGAATGAAATGTGAGACAAGACATGTGATCTATGTATTTGTTTGCTTTGATATACCCTATTATATATATAGGGTATAGAATATATAGAAAAAGTGTATTATCCACGAAATGTCAAAATTTCAATCGTGGATACAGATGTATTCTTAACATACTGAAACGACTGCCATTATTGGTATCAAACCAATAACGATTCATACAAGCTAAATCCTCTAATCGATAATTAGGCCAAAGAAAGAGCTTTAATTTCATTAATTGATTTTTCTCTCTATTAAAATGGTTACTGTCATGCGAAACTTGGCTGCTGTCTTTTACGTCCTTTGCATTCCAAAATACTGGATTTCTATCTTCACCATTTCTATTCTTTGAATTAAAACAACTTAGAATTTTCAACTTTCTACGACGTCTAAACGAGAAAATATTTTCAGGAACAACCAAATCCAAATGATTTTTGTCTCTATTTTCAGTTATTCTTTGGTGTGATGAAATAGTTTCATCAAAATTCTTCTTAGAAACATATCTTTGTTCTTGGTATTTTTGATTAATTTGGTGCTTACTCTTATGAACCAATGAAATACCTATGGTTTGATACATAATAAATTGTGCATCGTTTTTTCCAAACAGACGAATGGGTTCTATAATCAATATTCCCTTTTTCATCAATTGGTTAAGAGTTAAATTCTTCTCAATCAGCATTATATCCAAACTCATTTCTCTATTTTGAATCGAGGGTATAGTAATTTGGGTTGGATCTATCAGTCTAAGCAGGAGACAATATACCTTGACATTATTGATCAGTCTTTGATTCAAAGTATCGTCCCATCTCAATTGAAAAAGCAAATAACGTTTCAGGAAGAAATCTAGTTCTGCTCTCGCGCTGCTTTTGTATTGTTTTTTCTTTTTCCCCTTTTTCATGTCTGATCTTGCATAATTTTCTTCACTATCTTTTTGTTGTGAGAGAACAGATCCAAGATTTCCTGGACTTGTGGGTTCTTTTTCTCCTTGATTTTCATGCTTTTTATTCGATGGTATCAAAAAACTTCCTTTTTGCTTTTGATTTATTTTTTTATTTTCACTACTATTTTCATTTTTATTCAAATTTGAAAGAAGTAATTTGCTTGGTATAAACCAAGGTTTGCTTTTATATGCATTATAAAGTAACACAAATTCTGGGAAGAACCAAGGTTCCAAATTCGCTATGCGACACTTTAGCATTTTTTCATTCATTCCCATCCAATCAAAAAATACTTTGTCGGAGTTTGGTGGATTGATTTCTGGAATCATAAGGTAAAAAAGATCTTTTTTAGGAATTATTTGAGTATTTTGATTCCCATTGCTGACCCAGGCCTCAATATCGCCTTTTTGTTTAAGATCAAAATTGAGAATGTTCCAATCAAAATATTTTCTATCGACCGTTTTTTCCATATATAGAATATGGACCTTTCCTAGATAATTATCGATAGGGATGTTCCTCAGTATATTTTCTTTATGCGTGTTATAAGAAATCTCTTGCTTCTTACGTCCTTGAAACGGAGATCTATAAAAAAAGTATTCCGTTTTATTTTCATAATTAAGAAATTTATATGATAAAAGATCATATTTATAGTATTTTTGCAAATTCTCTTTTCTTTTTTGATTAGATAATGAATATACTTCAATTTGTTTTTTGAAATCAATTAATTGGTCTTTTTCATATGAATGCCTTTTGCTAAAATTTTCCTTTTTACGCTGATGAACTGTATTGCGCCATTTTTCTGGTATTAATCTATACCATCTGCTCTGAGATAAATTGTATTGATAATATCCTCTTAACCACTTTTTCCATTGATTCATTTCATAACTCGGAAGTTTCTTATCCCCTAATTTCGAATCAACCATTCCTTGTGTTTCAAAAGAATCCTTTATTTCAGGCGGGGGGATTCCTTGAGATTGAAGAACAGCTCTTAATTTATACGAGTTACTAACTTGGATTTGTGATAATTTGAAAAATACATATGCTTGTGACACGTAGGATAAGTCATAAAAAATAGGTGAATTTTTTTGACTATTACTAATATTATCAAGTGACTTTTTTATAGTCGAAATAAATGGAATTAGATTTTTCTTAATTTTATTAATTCTTTCTTGTTTTCTTTCATTATTGTAAATGGATTTATCAATAATTTTTTTTGTTGATTCAAGAAAAAGTTCTGTATTCATTCTGGGAATATTAATGATACATAAAAATATATCTGTGTAGATTCTTTCAATGAAAAATTTCAAAAAAAGGGGTAATTTAGAGATTAATTGAGCATTTCTTTTTTTGAATATTTGCCATTTTTCGAATCTTTTAGCATTATAACTTGTTTTTTTAAGACTAATATTATTTATTCTTGGAGTTATTTTTTTTTGCTCTTTTATAATTCTTTCTATTTGATTTCGAATTGTACTTGTTCTAGTAGTCAAATCCTTGATTTTTTTTTCTGTTAATGAAGAATTTGTCCAATTCGTAGATGCAATTTCACTAAACGATTCGTGAATTAGCTGATTGCTTATTATAGAATCTTTTTCTTCTTTAATTTCACTTGATTCATATACTTCTCTTCCTGGTAATCGAAATAACAGAATTTTTGAAAGTTCTTTTATTATTTTTTTTATAAAAATAACACTTTCGATAACCCATTCTTTTGTTTCTTTTAAAACTTTTCGAAGTAATTTTCTTTTTCTTTTAAAAACTATTAGAACTCGAGAAGACTTCTTTTTAAATTTTCCAATTTTTTTTTCAATTTCCTTAAAAATGGGTTTAAAAAAGGAAGGTCCTTTTCGGGGCGAACCAAAAGGAAGTTCAGTTTCCATTCCCCAAACTGTTAAAAAACAAAAATCATCTTTTTCTTTTTTCTTTTTCATTAAACCTTTCTTAGATGATCGTAGTTTCGATTTGTGCCAAGGTTTCAGACGGAAGGGAAATAAGATTTTTATCTGAATACCGTCTGTCAACCAATTTTTCGGAAATTCTGTTTCGGATAATGGAACACCATTATAGGTACATTTAACATGCATCTCTCTATTCCATTCCTGTAAATCCTCAAACCATTCGGGAAATTGAAATAGGAACATGCGTCCACTATTTTTTGCAATTAGCAATGAAGGTAATACAATATATTTTCTAAAAATAGATTGAGTTAGTAACATGCAACCTCTTATTACTTGTGTAACTGGAATGGTATCCCAGGCCTCTGCTATCTGTATTCGCTCTTTCTCCGTTCTTTTCTTCGTCTCTTTTTCTTCTTCTCTTTTTCTTTCTTCTTCTGTATACTCTACAATTTTGAATGCTTCCCCTTTCCCTACCCAATTTCTAAAAATTACTTTAATCAGCCCGGAGATATCAAAAGAAAAAAGAGGGGATTTTTCTATTCTGTCCAAAAAAAGAGGGGAATGTGCGTTTGCTTGAAACAATTCCCAAATAACTATTTTACGTCTTTGAGCCCGCATAGAACCTTTGATTAGACCTCGCCGAAAATCAGATTGTTGTGAATAACGTATCAAAGCC